CCATATTTGTAGCAATGAAATACTAGTGTTCCTACCCCAAGTGATAGATGATTGATTACAAGATGGTATATATTCTTTATAAAGGACCAGAAATACCTTGCTTACGTATCATTGGGAAGTGCATTAACATAAATACGGCGGTAAGAAGAGGTAATACAAAAGTGTGTAAACTATAAAAACGAGTCAAAGTGGATTGTCCTACACTAGCACTTCCGCGTAATAACTCTACCAGAGGCGAGCCTATTACAGGAATAGCGTCTGGTACGCCTGTTACAATTTTTACTGCCCAATAACCAATTTGGTCCCGAGGTAAGGAATAACCAGTTACACCAAAAGATGCGGTCAATACACCCAAAACCACACCTGTAACCCAAGTCAATTCACGAGGTTTTTTAAAGCCGCCGGTGAGATACACGCGAAATACGTGCAGGATCATCATTAGGACCATCATACTTGCCGACCATCGATGAACTGATCGGATTAACCAACCAAAATTAGCTTCAGTCATTATATATTGAACAGAAGCAAAGGCCTCCGTAACGGTCGGACGATAATAAAAAGTCATAGCAAACCCGGTAGCTACTTGTACTAAAAAACAAGTAAGCGTAATTCCCCCTAGACAATAAAATATGTTGACGTGAGGAGGAACATATTTACTAGTTATATCATCGGCAATTGCCTGAATCTCAAGACGTTCTTCGAACCAATCATAGATTTTATTGAGATAGGTAAATCAAGGGGACCCCCCCGGAGAACCGTATATGAAAATTTCATCTCGTACGGCTCAAACAGAAACACCCAAATACTAGTTCTAACGGATGTGTGTAATATAAAGTTTGAAATTTTTTAATTCTATGATTTATGATTCAATTTTTTTTTTGAAGATACTAAAGAATAAAAATCCGAAAGCTCTTCTTTGTGGTTATAATGCCAAAAAATCAAGTCGGCTCATTCGTCTATATATTGATCGTTATAGGCCTCTTGAATCTTCTATTTACCTATTTTCTTTGGTGTTATTTATGTGTAATGCGGCTTTACTGCTGTTTTCTTTATTATTGATAGGAATTCTCTTGTTAAGACCCTATGAATTGATTAAAACCTCAGATTCATACTAAAACCACGATGATTCAATAAAACCCTTTCAAACTAAGTCTAAGTCCCAAAATTCCCTGAGTAAGAACCATTGGATCATCACTTATTCAATGAATAGATATAATGACTAAAAATCCAAACCAAAGAAACCTTTGTTTTGTCCTTTGATCAAAATAAGCATAAACGAAAGTTTGAAAGAATCAAAATATTTCTATTTATAACTTCTAACTCTTTGAAAAAATTTTTTGAAGTCCGGACACGAGGTCTGACTATTAAGTATGAATCATAGTTCTAATAGTAATCTATTTCATATATTCCGTGCTCCAGATACTAGAATGAATATCCGACGAAGTAAAACCATCTCTATCAAGATGACAGACCCATTCTCTGTACTATCCATAGGATCATTTATACCAAGTCACACACTCATATTCCGGAAATACAGAAACAAAGAAATTCCACGGTCAAACTACCAAAATAGAATGGGATAAAAATCAGAAACCTAAACGCTTCACTTTGTATTGAAAAAGCCAGTTAATGGTTCTTGGGAATCTAATTCATTGAAATTCCATCCAGTAAAATGGAAGAATTATAAATCTCCAAAATAATAGATAGGAATATCGCGAATAGAGCCATTGCGAGACCCATCAAAGGAGTAGTTCCCCACCCAGGAGCTACTTTACCATATTCTGAATTCAATGGTTTCAATAAACTCCCCGCATTAGTTCGTTTTGGGCGGCCAGATCTAGAACTACCTTCAACGGTTTGTGTAGCCATAATATTTTATATTCAGTAAGATCTGTTGACTTTGTATACCATTCCGTTGTAAATAAATGATCTTATCATAGATCCATTGTGGTCTTAAAACTTTATAATGTCTTAAAACTATATAATAATGGAAACAGCAACCCTAGTTGCCATCTTTTTATCTGGTTTACTTGTAAGTTTTACTGGGTACGCCTTATATACTGCTTTTGGGCAACCCTCTCAACAACTAAGAGATCCATTCGAGGAACACGGGGACTAGTTGAAGTACGGATCCTCCCAATATTGGGAGGATCCGTACTTCAATTCAGATAATGACAAATCATTTCACCTTTTTACTTTTTAGTTGGAACTTTAGGCGGGTCTCGAAAAAAGATAGCGAAAAAAATTATTCCTAGAGTTGAGACTAAAAGGAATGTATAAACCAATGCTTCCATAGATTCGATCGTGGTTTACAATTATAGCTTCCATACCTGTTTATTTGGGATCGTCTCCCGGATAAATAAAGAACAAGAGTCAAAGAAAAGGCAGTGATTCAAATCAAGATTTATCTGGTACCCCATCTAAAAATCACAAAAAGAAAATAAAAATGAAAAGTAACAAGTAACAAAGCATATTGTATCAGACTACTTGTCTTCTTGTAGTTGGATCTCCAAGTTTTTGGAATGCTCCAAATTCCACTTGAGCATCTAAATCTGGATCAATACCAGCAAAAACATCTCGAAACAAGGTTCTAGCACCATGCCAAATGTGTCCGAAGAAGAAGAGCAAAGCAAACGAAGCATGTCCAAAAGTAAACCAACCCCGTGGACTGCTACGAAAAACACCATCGGATTTCAAAGTAGCACGATCTAATTCAAAAATCTCACCCAATTGAGCACGTCTAGCATATTTTTTCACAGTAGCGGGATCGCTATAACTGACTCCGTTGAGTTCGCCGCCATAGAACTCGACAGTTACACCTACTTGTTCGACACTATATTTAGATTCCGCCCTTCTAAAAGGAACATCGGCTCTAACAATTCCGTCTCCGTCTACCAAAACAACCGGAAATGTTTCAAAAAAAGTAGGCATACGACGTACAAAAAGTTCGCGCCCCTCTTTATCTCTAAAGATAGGATGTCCTAACCACCCAACAGCTATTCCATCCCCGTTGTCCATTGAGCCCGCTCTGAATAACCCCCCCTTTGCCGGATTATTGCCGATGTAATCATAAAAAGCTAGTTTTTCGGGAATTTTAGACCAAGCTTCAGATAAACTTTGATTTTCAGCCAACCCAGCACCAATTCTTCGATATATTTCTTGTTGGAAGTATCCTTGATCCCATTGATAACGAGTGGGACCAAATAATTCAATCGGGGTAGTTGCTGAACCATACCACATAGTTCCAGCAACTACAAAAGCGGCAAAAAAGACAGCAGCAATACTACTGGAAAGGACGGTTTCAATATTTCCCATACGTAATCCTTTGTATAGGCGTTGAGGTGGACGTACACTAAGATGGAATAGACCCGCCAATATGCCCAAGGTCCCTGCTGCAATATGATGAGAGGCTATTCCTCCCGGAACAAAAGGATCAAAACCCTCCACACCCCACGCTGGATTTACGGATTGTACCCTTCCAGTTAGTCCATAAGGATCGGACACCCATATTCCAGGACCATACAATCCTGTTACATGAAATGCACCAAAACCAAAGCAAGCCACCCCTGATAGAAATAAATGAATTCCAAAGATCTTAGGCAAATCCAAAGAGGGTTTTCCTGTACGTTCATCAGTAAATATTTCTAGATCCCAATACACCCAATGCCAGATAGCTGCCAAAAAGCACAAGCCCGAAAACACAATATGTGCCCCGGCCACACCTTCGTAACTCCAAATACCCGGATTCGTTACAGTACCCCCTGTGATACTCCAACCGCCCCATGAATTGGTTATTCCTAAACGAGTCATGAAGGGTATAACGAACATACCCTGTCTCCACATTGGATCAAGAACAGGATCAGAAGGATCAAAAACTGCTAATTCGTATAGAGCCATCGAACCGGCCCAACCAGCAACCAGAGCTGTATGCATTATATGGACAGAAATCAAACGACCGGGATCATTCAATACGACGGTATGAACACGATACCAAGGCAAACCCATGGAAATACCCCTTTATCAATGAAAAATAGACACAATGTAACTTTATTGCATTGGAAAAAACTATGCTGTGGACCCTCTTTTTAGTGGATTATCTTGGGGAAAGAATTAATATTTGTTTGATTTGTTTGATTCTTTTCAATTACTTTTAGTAATAATGAAACTATTTTGTTCGTAGGAACAAAAAGAAGCAGATCTATTCTACACCCGATAAGTACCAATACGCAATGGTAGGGGAGTTGATACCATTTTATATGAGTGAATGCATATATATATTTGTTCATCATTCAAAGGACTTATTTGTAATAATTTTCCTTTATTCATTTTGTCTTCTTTATCTTTATCTTTTTTTATAAACTTAGTCAATCTATGGATAAAATATGATAAAGGCCAATATTAGTAGGACACTAAATCCATTGTTACGCTTTCACATCAAAGTGAGATATAGTACTTAATTTTTCTTTTATTTAATGCCTATTGGTGTTCCAAGAGTACCTTTTCGAAGTCCTGGAGAGGAAGATGCATTGTGGATTGACGTATAGTGCGACTTGTCAGATATATTGGGTCATATGGTATTTCCCCATTCTCTTCCCCGATCGAGATATCCTCCCCTTCGCCCAAGAAAGATTGATTGAATTATCAAAAATTTGGAGCGTGAAGTTCAATTAGATCCATTTTTTCGGGAGGGTATACAGATTAATATTATCAATTAGAATAATTTATGGTTATCTTGGTTAGGCCAATAAAATGAAGTATCCAGGCTCCGTTTAGAAAAAAACCGGTAAAAAATCTATTTATGATTACTATTTCTATCATATTCTATTTCTTTATATATTTATAATAGAAGTGATCTCAAACTGTTAATCAATCGAGTAATATGATGAATGCATTGAATATCTGTTGTAAGACATGAAATAAATTGTAAAAAGGAAGTCGTAGCAAAAGGACGTGGTATTGGGGCATTTGTCATATATGTGCAAATCCAAATCGGGCGGATCTTTACTCGGAGTAGAGCATAAACCTAAAAAAATTGAAGAAGCCCATTCAGGAACAAGAAAATTACATCGCGATTGAGATTGTATCTCGATGAAACAATACATCAATGAAAAGTTAGTTAGATAAATTTAGTAATTTTTTTTTATAGATAAACAAAACAGGCCAAAACCCATCTTTTTTGAAAAATGAAAGAAAAGCCCCTTTTTATAAGTTAAAAGCCTGGTATGAAAAAAAAAAAAAATAAAAGAAAGCGCTAGAATCTACATCTACACATTGATTCTTTTTTTTTTTCGTTATTTTTGTTGAACCGTATGCATCAAAAGGTGCATGTACGGTTTCTAAGGGATACAACTTTATCCCAATCAACCGACTTTATCGAGAACGATTACTTTTTTTAGGCCAAGGGGTTGATAGCGAGATCTCGAATCAACTTATTGGTCTTATGGTATATCTCAGTATAGAGGATGATACCAAAGATCTATATTTGTTTATAAATTCTCCTGGCGGATGGGTAATACCCGGAGTAGCTATTTATGATACTATGCAATTTGTGCGACCAGATATACAGACAATATGCATGGGATTAGCCGCTTCAATGGGATCTTTTATTCTGGTCGGAGGAGAAATTACCAAACGTCTAGCATTCCCTCACGCTTGGCGCCAATGAGTTTTTTATTTGATTTGAGAGAAAAAAGAAGACTATGCCTTCGCGCTATATGAAATATGAATATTAAGTAATAATAGCATGGCACTTCGAATTCGATATGATAAATTTTTTTAACCCTTAAATTATGTATCGAAAGAGTAGTATGAGATAAAAGGTATTTCCGATTTTATCTAATCTATCGGGAGGCCTATTTCAGCGTCACAAACTTTTTTGTTTTCACGCCGGGAGGCTCTTAACAATATTTAGGTTATGAAAGAATATGAAAATAAAAAAAATCTTGTTTTTTTATTTGAAAAAAAAAAAAAAGAAACTTTGGGATTGCTAAATAACAGACGAAATAAATATATAAAGCAACGGAGCCATCATAGTATTTTTGAACTACTCCAAAAACAAAAAGAAGGGTGGTTATTGGATCATTTACCAACCCGAGTCTGATAGACCCTATATTTAATTTATTTGATATTTAAGTGATATTTAAGTAAGGTAAAAACGAATTCCATTATAGAGCCGTATGCAATGCGTAAAAGATGCCTGTACGGTTGTTCAATTATATATTTTATTATTCTTTATCTCTTCACCTTATCATCATGCGAGATAGAATAAACATTTATTATGTTATATCATCAGGGTAATGATCCATCAACCTGCTAGTTCTTTTTATGAGGCACAGACGGGAGAATTTATCTTGGAAGCGGAAGAACTTTTGAAGCTGCGCGAAACCGTCACAAGGGTTTATGTACAAAGGACAGGCAAACCCTTATGGGTTGTATCCGAAGATATGGAAAGAGATGTTTTTATGTCAGCAACAGAAGCCCAAGCTCATGGAATTGTTGATCTTGTAGCGACTGAATAAAAAAGAAAAAATAACAAAAATTTCAGACGAATTGGTGATTTGAGATTTTATCTTCTTACCGGATTTAATATTCTATTCATTAATCTATTAATATAGAAATAAAATAATTCATAATCATCCGGTTAAGATCGATCTAAACCAGCCCATTATGTATATGATTCAATATGCCAACTATTAAACAACTTATTAGAAACACAAGACAGCCAATCAGAAATGTCACGAAATCCCCCGCTCTTGGGGGATGTCCTCAGCGACGAGGAACATGTACTAGGGTGTATGTGCGACTCGTTCAGATCATGGGCTAGGACAAAAGAAAGAAAACAATTGATCCAGTATCAACGATCAGTACCAGTGAATAGACTAGAATGGAAGAACTCCATTCAATATCTAAAAATCAAAAAGATCTATCCTTCTATTGTGGTATCAAATGTATGGTTTCCGTTGGTGCAAATCCAATCAACTCCGTTTTAAATTTAAGATGAGAAAGAATTCTCCATTGATAGCAAATGATATCCATTAAGCAGGGGAAATACTATTTTAAAAAGCAGAAAAATTATGCCTTACTCTTGCAAGAACGGACTAACAGGGTCAGCTACTCAGCTAATCTTCATAATTAAATACCGTTACTGTATAAGTAGATCTCATTGTGAAAGACCTCGTACTGGATAATTATGGGTAGAGCCAAAGAGTGTGAACTGTACAAGTTAACAATAACATTGATTAAATGAAAGAAGGGCTCCGGTGTATAGAGAGGACCTCACCGTTTAAGAAGTAACCATAGAAACGATGGAACCCACTATATCCATTTATATTTACTACTTTTATGTGTTTTTGATACCTAATATCAATACAATTTTTTCTAGGCATTTCACCTAGAAAAAAAAAAAAAAAATAGTGGTCGGGAAGGTTATAGTAGCAAAAGCCATTGGAATTCAAATTTTATACATTGGAAGAATCCGTTTTGTTATTAATAGACTAGGATACGGGAAGGGAATAACTGAAAGAAAGGAAATCGATTAGTTATTCATCAAAGTTTCATTTATTCAATGACCAGAATTAAACGAGGGTATATAGCTCGAAGACGTAGAACAAAAATTCGTTTATTTGCATCAACCTTTCGAGGGGCTCATTCAAGACTTACTCGTACTATTACTCAACAGAAAATAAGAGCTTTGGTTTCGGCTCATCGGGATAGAGGTAGACAAAAGAGAGATTTTCGTCGGTTGTGGATCACTCGGATAAATGCAGTAATTCGCGAGAATAAAGTATACTTAAGTTATAGTAAATTTATACACAATCTGTACAAGAGACAGTTACTTCTTAATCGTAAAATACTTGCACAAATAGCTATATTAAATAAGAGTTGTCTTTATATGATTTCCAATGAGATCATAAAATAAAGAGATTGGAAGGAATCCGTTGGAATAGTTTAAATGGAGTTCCCTGGAGAATGAACTCTGGGAAGGTAGAGTAGAAATTAGTATGATAAAATATGATAAAGTCATCAAAATGAAGAAAGACGTTAAATAAAAAATATTTATTCCTCTTCTCCCATTTTTTTTCTTACGACAGGACATTTCGATTTTACGATTTTTCGAACAAAAAAAAAAACGTCAATCCGCATTTGAGTTTGGATTGGAATTTGATTTTGATTCAATTCAATTGAAGAGTCAACCTATTTTTTTTCTGGTTCTAAGACCAGCAGCTCTAGCGGTTGACTCGCTTCTTTCAAATTGTTTCTCATTATTAAGAAAAGGTAACGGAGATAAAATACGAGCTTGTTTTATAGCAATAGTAATTAATCGTTGTTGTTTTAAGGTCAATCTATTCACCCGTCTAGATAATATTTTTCCTTGTTCGCTAATAAATCGACTAATTAAACTCATGTTTCTATAATCAATTCGATCCCCCGATTGGATCGGAGGCAAACGCCTACGAAAAGATCGCTTAGATTTAAGAAAGATTCGCTTGGATTTATCCATGGTTTGTTTATTCCTTATCCTGAAAATCCCAATCCTATTTCTTAATTCTACATCATCTTTGATCCGATTGAAATAGGATTTGGTTTGTTTATATTTATTTGTTTCTATTTAAATAAATAAAAAAAAAAATTTAAATAAATTATATATATATATTGTTATATATAATATGTAATTTTTCATCTTCCTTGGAAGACTGACACACGAGCGATCGGTTCGATCTATTTCTTTATCTCCCCATGAATCGTATGTTTGTAACAACAGGGACAGAATTTTCTCAATTCCAATCGACTAGGCGTATTGTGTCGATTCTTTTGAGTAATATATCTGGAAATGCCCATTGATTCCTTATTAACACGATTTCGAACACAACTGGTACATTCCAAAATAACCGTTACTCGGACATCTTTACCCTTAGCCATGAACCTCCTTTGGTTTTTGATTCACTCAATTCTTTAATTTTCCGACCCGAAGCAAGGAAGAAGAAAGGACACAAAAATAGAAGCAGGTAACTCGAAATAAAATTATGAAAGAAATATTTTGTTGCAATCAATATAGTAATAAATAATAAGTAATATAATGATTTCTAACTATATTTCTAATTTTTAATTGCCGTACAGTATTTCATTTTCAGTTAAGTATCTTGTATGATATTGTTGCCCCAACCACCGCATTTCCGTTCTATTATTAATTTAATTTGAGCCTGAGCCCGAGTTCATAGTTTCACTGAGGGTGAAACCGCTTTTTCTTTGTTTTTTTTTTTTTAGAAAGAATAAGTAAAAAAAGAAAAAACAAAGAAAAAAAGAAGGGAGGGGTAGGGATTAGTTACAGATATTTGATTGTATCTCTAATCTTCTTCCCCCTTCCCATATCAATAGCTAGAATGAAAAAAAGGGGAATATCAACGCATCCGGAAAAAAACGATTGATCTCTATCAATAAACCTGCTAAAGCCCCGAACCATAGAGTACTTACTACCGGTGCCACGGAGAGATATGTTTTTAGATCTCGCATTTTAAAAACTCCTCTTTCTGTATTCGTTATTGTAATTTTATTGTAATTTGTAATACCTAATGGTAATACATATATGACCGGATGTGTATATGTAGTTAATGACTTACCACTTGTACGCGGAGTTCCTAATTCAAATTGAAATGTACAAAATAGATATTTATTTAAAGAAAAAAATACGTCCATTTCCGCCTTAAATTCCTAAAAAATATTAATTTTTTGTGGTAGATTTCATATTTATTTCATACTTTATATAAGTCTTTTACCATATTATATGTTTGTTATATGATATATGAGACCAAAAGGAAGAAGGAAGAAATGATAAGATAGTTTGTGTATATCAATGTAGGAAATAAAGATGTGGAAAACAAGGCAGGGATTCTCTACAATGACACTGTAGACCAATTGAAAGGGATGTAGCGCAGTTTGGTAGCGCGTTTGTTTTGGGTACAAAATGTCGCGGGTTCAAATCCTGTCATCCCTACCTATTACT